AAAAGGATCTAATCTTATTCGACTTTTCTCGAATAAATTATGAATTTTCTGTTATTAAAGATCTTATCGAAAACTTACAGCAGCTTGCCAAACAAAGGCTAAGAGAAAAAAAAACAAAGGTATGACTGGCATAAAATCTACGATTGGATTCAAAAAAGCATAGGCCTCAGGCAATTTGCCTAAGAAAAAACTACTCGAATAAAGGGCAGAATTAAGACAGATCAAACTAAAGATATTAAGCATAACAGACATTTTGTTCTTGCAGATAATTGCATTTTGATTGAATTATGGATATAAGGAAAAAGTAAGTAAGGTAGACAAAAAAATCCTTCTTTAAACCCACCCAATCAAAAATCTTCTCATTCTCAATGAGAATATAGAAGAAATCATATTTTCATACAATATCTTAATTGAATTATATGTAATGATCAATAAATTCAGTTAAGTTATCTACCTACACTTAGCAAAAGCACAGGAATCTATTCTATAGATATTTGGACTGCAGTTGACAAACAATCAATACTAATAATAACTACTAATATATAGTATTCTTTATCTTTAATATTTTTTATTAATATTAATTATTAGTCTTGACTAGAAATGGGGCGTGGCCAAGTGGTAAGGCAACGGGTTTTGGTCCCGTTATTCGGAGGTTCGAATCCTTCCGTCCCAGAGCATATCCAATCTAAAAATTGTTTTGAACAAATATCCAAATGTCAAATAGACAAATATATATTTAAGGATGGGTACGTTTTGAATCGAGATAATAAAGAATCTATTCCGTAAAGTAAATAAGGGAGCCCCCCCCCTTTTTATTTATTATTTTCTGTATATCTCTTAATTCATCCTAAACAATAGGAAGTTCTTGGTGAATTCATTAGTCAATAGAGTGAACTATCTTAATAGTAATGAGTTAGGCTAAAAAAAAGAGCAAGGGAAGGTATAAATTTTAATATCTGTGCTTGCTCGAATCTTATTAATAGATAGTCATGTAACTGATTCGTTTTCTTTGAATCTCATTTTTAGGTATTTTTGTTTGGACCTAATGAAGAATAGAAAATCTATGTAACGGTTGAGACATAATTGAAAATTTTATTCATTTTATAGAAAAAAATTTAATAAATATTTGGAATGATTCCCTATTAAAAATAGTTTAATCTTCGATACTCAAAAAGTAGAAAATAGGACAACCTATTACAACCTATCTTATTAAGTTAAGTCACTTGAAGATGCATATTTCATTTCTTCGTGTTATTTTTCTATTTATGTATGTTAAAGAAGGGGTCTTGCTAAGACTTCTTCAGAAAAGAATAATCTTTATTATTTACCCGTATATATTATATATAGAGAAGAAAAGTGCATAGATTACAATATCTATGCACCATATTGAAATATTGAACCAATGACTATTCATGATTCCATGATTGAATCAACTCCATGCCGCTTCTAAATTAGAGGAATGTTATGGTAAAACTTCGTTTGAAACGATGTGGTAGAAAGCAACGTGCGACTTGAAAGACATGATCCGCTGTGGATTCTTACATCCACCATTTTATATAGGAATGAAGGTGCTCTTCGCTCGACATCATTTGTTCTGTTCCACAGGAACCTCTCTTTTTGTTGGGTTGTAATGTAAATAGTGCATGATGAAGCTCGAGTAAAAAAGAAAGTATTCATTTCTCGGGGCAAGGATCTAGGGTTAAAATCAATAAATTGAACAACTTCGTAAATATATCTTCGATATAGAAATCGAAAGAATCCACTTCGAGCAAGTTTCCAATTCAAAAGGACATTTTGTTGATCAAACTTTTTTGATACAAAGTGTATCACTCGGAATCAGTCGTCCACAGGATTCTTGAAATCACAAAAAAAGGTATGTTGCTGCCATTTTGAAAGGATTAAGAAACACCGAAGTAATGTCTAAACCTAATGATTTAAAATAAAACAAAGATAAAGGATTCTAGAACAAGGAAACACCATTTTAATTGTCTCAATAACGGAAAAAGAATATAAATAGATTTGAAACGAGACAAACAAAAAAAGGGGGTAAAGACTACTCAATAAATAAAGATTTTTCTTTGAACTATTTGACAGTTAGCCAACTTGAGTTATGAGTACGAATGAACGGTTTCCTTTTTTAAGAATATAAGAATAAGAAGGAAGAAGAAAAGGGTGAATGGAATTAAATAAGAGTCTAATTCATTTGTCATTTATTTGAATTCCATACACAGACAAAACTTCAAACCAAATCATTTTATCTTGAGCCGTACGAGGAAAAAACTTCCTATACGTTTCTCGGGGGGGTATTGTTCATCTATATCTATCCCAATGAGCCGTCTATCGAATCGTTGCAATTGATGTTCGATCCCGAAGAGAAGGAAAAGATCTTCAGAAACTGGGTTTTTATGATCCGATAAAGAATGAAACTTATTTAAACGTTCCTTCTATTCTATACTTCCTTGAAAGGGGTGCTCAACCTACAGGAACTGTTCGGGATATTTTAAAGAAGAAGGGGCTTTTTAAGGAACTTCGCCTTAATCAAACGGAATTCAATTAAGGAAATACAAAAAAATTAAGGGGGGATACAAAGGGGGATACAAAAAAAATAATATATAAGTTACTACCCCCTTTATTCCGCTCTATCCATATCGATTTATTTTATCATTATATATCCTTACTTCATCCTTACTTCTACTCAATCCTATGTTTTAGAATGACAAAACTTTCTTTTTTAAAAAAACGTGGACATTCCCTTCAATTGGTCAGTTTCATTGGAATTTTTTTTCTACTAATAAAAAAGGAATCAAGTTTGCTTATTCCACTTAGATGGATTGACTATATTATTCATTATGGATAAAACGAGATTTTTTTCATTTCACTTCTTACTTTTTATTTATTTTATACTTTTTATATCTGTGTAGGTTAGAATTAGATATATGGTGCCAGTCTAACACAAGTTCTTATTTAATTTAATATTATTTATTATTAAAAAAAATATTAAATATGAATTTGAAATAAAATTAGAAAAATTCTATTTTGAGTTTTTTCCATTGTATTCTTTTTTTGTCAACATTTATATTGACAACAGTGTATCGAACAAATATAATTCATCATGATAAATGAAGTGGATCTTTTTATTTCTGGCCCATAGGTTTCGGTTTTACTTTCATTTCAAGTGGTGGGTCCTTTAATACAAGGATACTAAAGGGTCCTTTTTATTGAAATCTTATTGAAAAAGTAGATAATCTAAAATAAGAGGGGTCTATTTTGCATTTATCTATACTTTTTCTCTTTTTTAATTTATTCTGATTGTATCTACACATTTTTTATTTTGGGGTTGCTAACTCAACGGTAGAGTACTCGGCTTTTAAGTGCGGCTAAGATCTTTTACACATTTGGATGAAGGGAAGGATTCGTCCATACCATCGGTAAAGTTTGTAAGACCACGACTGATCCTGAAGAAAGGGAATGAATGGAAAAAAGAGCAGGTCGGAGCAACGGATAGTTCTGAGAATATTTGATTTTGATCGGGCTAAAACCTTATTGGAATTCTTGGAAGGAACAAAATGAAGTTGGGTCGAATTAATAAATGGATAAGGCTCTAGGGCTTCAATTTCAATTCATTATAATAGGGAAAGAAAAAGTAACGGGCTTTTCTTCTTGATTTGAATAATTCCCCATCTAATTACATGTTAAAAATAGATTAGTACCTGATGCGGGAAAAGCTTTCCCCCCATGAGTGGATTCTCTTTTTTTTGATTTCTTTCTGTTAATGAATCCTAATTATTGCCATTCCCTAATATAGAATGGAGATGTGTGTGTAGAAGAAGCAGTATGTTGATAAAGACAGTTTTTTCCAAAATCAAAAGAGCGATTAGGTTGAAAAAAAAATAAAGGATTTCTAACCATCTTGTTTTATTAGACTATAACATAGTCTAATGAACATAGACTAATGAAATGGAAAAAAGAGGGTAGAGAATCTGTTGGTAAGTTTATCTGTCTCCGAGGTATCTATTTTTAGATAATACCTTGTTTTTACTGTATCGCACTATGTATCATTTCATAATCCTCCCAATCTTCTACTTTTGGTTCAAATAGAATTTCAAATGGAGGAACTTCAAAGATATTTACAGCTAGATAGATCTCAACAACACGACTTTCAATATCCACTTATACTTCAAGAGTATATTTATGCACTTGCTCATGATCATGATTTAAATCAATCAATTTTTTTAGAAAATTCAGGTTATGACAAGAAATCTAGTTTACTAATTGTGAAACGTTTAATTACTCGAATGTATCAACAGAATTTTTTTTTTATTTCTGTTAAAAATTCTAACAAAAATCAAATTTTCGGGCGCAACAAAAATTTGTATTATCAAATAATATCCGAGGGATTTGCATTTATTGTCGAAATACCTTTTTCTCTACGACTAATATCCGTTCTAGAACTAGAACGGAAAAAGACATTCCAATCTCATAATTTACGATCAATTCATTCAATATTTCCTTTTTTAGAGGACAATCTTTCACATTTAAATTGTGTGTTAGATATACTAATACCCCACCCTGTCCATCCGGAAATCTTGGTTCAAACTCTTCGTTTTTGGGTAAAAGATGCCTCTTCTTTGCATTTATTACGATTCTTTCTACACGAGTATTGGAATACTTTTATTATCCTAAAGAAAACTAGCTCTTCTTTTTCAAAAATAAATCAAAGATTCTTCTTCTTCTTATATAATTCTCATGTATATGAATACGAATCCCTTTTTTTCTTTCTCCGCAAACAATCTTCTCATTTACAATCAACATCTTCTGGAATCTTTCTTGAACGAATCTATTTCTATGGAAAAATAGAGCGTCTTGTAGAAGTCTTTTCTAAAGATTTTCAAAGTAATCTTTGGTTGTTTAAGGATCCGTTCGTGCATTATGTTAGGTATCAAGGAAAATCCCTTTTGGCTTCAAAAGAAACTTCTTTTTTAATAAAGAAATGGAAATAT